ATATGTATATACCGGCACTTTAACTATGTTAAAGTGCCGGGATTATTATTAATTATTATTATAATATTATATAAATATTATATATTATTTTTTATATATATATATAATATTATTATATATATAAATATATTATTATATACATATATAAATTTATTTAATTAAATATATATATATATATTTTTTATATATAATATATATTTAACTTAATTTATATTATAATATTTATATTAGAAAGATATAGTAGGGGGCTTGATTTATCAAGCCCACCCACCCATTAAAATAACACTACACAAACAATACCATAATATATAATTATTTATATAAATATATACTTATTATATATATACATATATATTATATTTATTATTTTAATATTAATATACATATATATATATATATATATATATTTTTTTTATATTATTATAATAATTATTATAATAATTATTATTTTTATATAATATATATAAACATTAATATTATTATCATATAATATTTTTATATAAAATCTTTATAATATCATTTTATATTATATTATATCATATATAATATAATTATATTAATAATATTAATAATATTAATTATATTAATTATATTAATAATATTAATTATATTAATTATATTAATAATTTATATTATATAAATACTATTAGTTATATAAATTATATTAATTATATATAATTATATTATTTATATTTATTATATTAGTTATTTATAAACCCTTCCCCCTCCCCCGGGGGCATATATGCCCCCCGGGGGAGGGGTAGAGGGGGAGGGTATGGGTAATAGGAAAGGAATATATAAATATATTAAATATATTATTATTATTATAATAATTATTATTATTATTATTATTATATTACTTTTTTATATTTATATTATATTATAATAAATATAATTAATAATATAATAAATTAAAGATATTCTAATTATATAATATATATATATATAAAAAATATATAAATTTTTTATAAATTAAATAATATAATATAATATAATATTATATTATATATATATATATAATAATGTAATAATATAATATATAAATTATATATTATATATATTAATAATATATGTATATATATATATTAATAATATATATATATATTAATATATATTAAATATATCTATCTATATAAAAATATATATTTATTGTATATATATATATATATATATATATTCAAAATTATAATATATTTATTATACCCGCGTTTGTAATGTATACATTACAAACGCGGGTGGGTTTGTATAAAGGCATATATTATAATAAATAATAATATGATCTATTATAATAAATAATAATTTAAGATTATACTCCTATATCCATTACCAACACGCGTCAGTTACGGATACGTAACTGACGCGGGTATATATATTATTATATCTTAATATATATTATTATATCTTAATATATATATATATTATTATATCTTAATATATATTATTATATCTTAATATATATTATTATATCTTAATATATATTATTATATCTTAATATATATATATATATATTATTATTATATCTTAATATATATTATAATTTTTATTTTATAATATATTTTTATAATATATTAATATATATATATTATAAAATTTTATAATATTATAATATATTAATATATATATATATTATAATTTTTATTTTATAATATAATATAATATAATTATATATTAATTTAGATTATAATTTTATTTTATAATAATATATTATTAATATATATTAATATATATTATAATTTTATTTTATAATAATATATTATTATTATTATATATATATATAATAAATATATATATATATATATATATATTATAATTTATATATTTATTTTTTATAATGATAATATAATATATTAATATATATGTATATAATATAATATAATTTATATATTTATTTTTTATAATGATAATATATATATTCATATATATGTATATAATATAATTTATATGATCCCCGCGTCAGTTAAGCATGCTTAACTGACGCGGGGTATATATCATTATTTATTATTATAATTATATATATATATACATATACAAAGATATATATATATATATAATAATATTATATATTATATAATATATATAATATATATAATTATTTATTATATAATATATATATATATCAATATACCGGCACTTTCACATTGTAAAAGTGCCGGACTAATACTAAATATTTATACTAATATTATATATTATTTATATTTTTATATATATATATATATATATATATATTATTTTTTATATTAATCACTAACTATTTATATTATATACCACATACTACTTTAACACCTATTGCCCTACCACACACTTAATAGTTTATAATTTATTCTTAAATATATATATATATATATTTATTAATTTTTAAATTATATATATATATATAATTAAATAATAATTTAATTTAATTTAATATAATATTATATAATAAAATATAATATTATATAATATGATATGTTATATATAATATGATATGTTATATTATAATATAATATTATATAATATGATATGTTATATTATAATATAATATTATATAATATAATATAATTATATATATTATGATATAATTAAATATAATATAATATAATATAATATAATATAATATAATATAATTTAATATGATATAATATGATATAATATAATAATATATTATAATATATGATAATATATTATATATAGTTATTATGAATATAATAATGTGATATTAGTTTAAGGGTTTATTTATCTACCTTTTCCTTAACTCCTACCACCCCCGGGACCCACCGCCAGAGGCAGTGGTGGGTCCCGGGTAGGGTCTGGTAAGGGTAAGGTATACTTGGGTTTATATAAATATATATTAATTATATATATATATTAATTATATATATAAATATATATTAATAATATATAAATATATTATATTTATTATATATAAATATATATTAATAATATATAAATATATTATATTAATTATATATAAATATATTATATTAATTATATATAAATATATTATATTAATAATATATAAATATATTATATTAATAATATAAAAATATATTATATTAATAATATATAAATATATTATATTAATAATATATAAATATATTATATTAATAATGTATAAATATATTATATTAATAATATATAGATATATTATATTAATAATATATAGATATATTATATTCATTATATATAAATATATTATATTAATAATATAAAAATATATTATATTAATAATATATATATTAATATTATATTATATATATATATTATATATATTATGTATATAATATTAATATTAAAGAATATTATTATAATATAATTTATTATTAATAAAGATAATAATAATAATTATTATTATTAATGTAAGTATAAAGCATCTTTAATATATGAAGCTATTAAGATAGAGAAAACATAAGCTTGAATTATAGCAATACCCATTTCTAAAGAGAAAATAGCTAAGATTAATACTATAGGGATAGAACCTAAAAATAAAGTAAAGATATTAATAGACATTAAACTTAATAGTAAAGTAGCTAAGATAGCTATTAATAAATGACCAGCTAAGACATTACATGATAATCTTAAACCTAAAGATACAGCTCTAGCTGAGTAAGATAAAACTTCAATTAAAACTAATAAAGGTACTAAGATTAAAGGAGTACCTTGAGGTACGAATAAGGCGAAGAAACCTAAACCATGTCTAACTAAACCTAAAGTAGTAATACCTAATCAAATAATAATACTTAAAGAAATAATTAATACAAAATGAGCTGTTAAAGCAAATGAGTAAGGAATTATACTAATTAAATTAGCTGTAAAAATAAACATAAAGAATGTATAAATTAAAGGGAAATAATTACCTCATAATTTACCACCAATTTGTTCTTTAGTTATTTTTAAAATAGTATCATAAATCATTTCTTGTGATAATAATCATCTAGATCCAATAACTTTATTATTATTATTAGTTAAAATATATAAAACATTAATAACTAAAAAAACAATAAAAATATATAATGAAAATGTAGTAATATTTAATGATGTTAAATTAATAATAGGTGATAGAAATCCCATAAATAGTTTAATCTCAAATTGTTCTAAAGGTGAATTAATAAATGTATTAATAAAATTGTTATTCATTATTAGTTTTTATATATATTTAATTATTTATAAATATTAATAAATAATAAATATAATTATTTAATAATTATAATTATATTAATAATATTATAATAATTAATTAATAATTAATTAATATATATATATAATATTATAAATATATTAATATAATAAATTATTGATATATATATATAATATATATATATATTATAGATATAATATACATAAAATATATAGATACCCCCGCGTCTGTTACGCAGGCGTAACAGACGCGGGTATAATAAACATATTATATAATTATTTATTTCTAATATTTATTTATTATATTTATTATATTTATTTATTTAATATATTTATTTATTATATTTATTATATTTATTTATTATATTTATTATTATTATAATTATTATTATTATAATATATAATTAATATTATATATATATAATTAATATTATATATATAATTATTATTATTATTTATTAATATTATACCTAAAATATATATATAATTATATATAATTATATATAATTATATATTTAGGAATTTATATATTTTATTTATATTTATATATATATATATATATAAATTTTTATATATATATATATAATTAATATATATATATATGTATATATATATATATATAGATAAATATAATTATATATATTTATATTTATATAAATAAATAATATATATATTAATATATTATTATTATTAAAATATATAAATATATATATACCCCGCGTCTGTTACGTGTACGTAACAGACGCGGGGATTATTAATATTATTTTTTGTTTATAATTAATTATTATTTAAAATTATTATTATTATTATTATAATATATTATTATTATTATTATAATATATTATTATTATTATTATAATATATATATATATATATTAATTAATTAATTAATTTATTAATTAATTTAATTAATTTATTAATTATTATAATAATATATTTAATATGATTAAATATTATTATAATATAAAGATTTATATTTACCCGGCACTTTAACACAGTTAAAGTGCCGGTATATAATACTATATATTATTATATATATATATATTAATATTTATATTTAACTTATTATAATTATTTATATATAATAAAGTAATATTATTTATTATTATTAATTTTATAAATAATTATAATATTATATTATTTATTTATTTATATAATTATATTTATAAATTATTATAATAAAATATTTATATATAATTATTGATATATTAAATAATATAATTAAATATATTATTAAATATATTATTAAATATATATAATTAAATATATTATTAAATATATATAATTAAATATATTATTAAATATATTATTAAATATATAATTAAATATATAATTTAATATATTGTTAAATATATCGTTAAATATATAATTTAATATATTGTTAAATATATCGTTAAATATATCGCGGCTGTTACGCATGCGTAACAGCCGCGATATATATATATATTAAATTAAATTAATTTAAAATAAAATAAAATAAAATAAAATAAAATTTAATTAAATTTTATTTAATATTAAATAATATAATAAAATAAATTAAATAAATTAATTAATAAATTAATAATTTAATAATTATATTAATAAAATTAATAATTATTATTATTAATTTTAATAAAATTACTAATTAAATAATTAAATTAATTAATTAATAATTATTATTATTATTATTATTATAATATATATATATATTATATATAATTTATTATAATTATTTTATATATATATAAATATATATATATATATATTATATATAAATTATTATTATTAATAATAATTAATAATAAATAATATGATTAATAATATAATTAATAATTATTAATATAACATTCATACCGGCGCTTTAACTATGTTAAAGCGCCGGTAATAATATTGTTATATAGTATAATATATATTAAGAAATATATATATATATAATATAATATAATATTATAAAATTTATATTTTTATATTATATAATAAATATAACTAGCCCCGTAGTCCTTGTACATTGTACAAGGACTACGGGGTATATATATATATTAATATATATATATATATAATATTATATATTATATATTATATTAAATTTAGAATTATTATATTATATAATAATATTAAATTTTGTATTTTTATTTATTATTAAATAATATATATATATATATATTTAATATTATAATAATAATAAAGTAACATTATATATTTTAATATTATAAAGTAATAATTATATATATATATATTACTTTATATATATATATATTAATTATAATTTAGAAATATATAATCTTGTTACATGTAATTTTAAAATTATAGGTAAAAATACTTTAGAAAATAAGATTAATAATACTGTAATTAATAAGAATCCATATGTTAATTGATTCATAAAATAAAATGGTACTAATTGTGGCATTATTTATATTTATTAATATTTATGATAATATACAACTTATTATTATTATATTTAATTATAATAATAATAAAGAATAAACCACCTGACACAACATAGCATGGCACTTTAACAAAGTTAAAGTGCCATACCATAACAGATGAAACATTATTATATATAATGATATTAATTTATAAATATATTATAAATTATATTAATTTTTTTTTATTAATATATATATTTATAAATATTTATTTAATATTATATATATATTATATTTTAATATAATATATATATATAAAATTCTATTTAAATATACATACTCATATACTAAACTTATAGTATAAAATATCGAGTATAATGATTTATTATTTATATGATAAACCACTTATATATATATATATTTATTATTATATAATAATTATTAAATTAATAATTAATTATTAATTATATATATATATATATATATAATATATATATATATTATTATTATTATTATTATTATTATTATTATTATTTTTTTTTTATTATTATTATTTATACTATATATATATAATTAGTTTATTATAATAAAATAAACTAGTCCCGGAGTACTTGTACATTGTACAAGTACTCCGGGGTTAAAATTAATTTATAATTATATTTTTATTTATATTAATATTTATATTAATAATTATAATTATAATTATAATTATTATTATTATTTTTAATATTTTATATATAATATTTTATATTTTATATTTTATATATAATATTTTATATATAATATTTTATATATAATATTTTATAATTTATATTTTATATATAATATTTTATATATAATATTTTATATATAATATTTTTATATCTCTTATTTTTTATTCCTAACCTCCGCCCGGAGACCTACCATTATAGAAGGGTAGGTCTCCGGGTGGAAGTAATGTATATATAATATATATTTTATAATAGATAAATTATATATAATAATAATTTTTTTTATTATAATTATTATATATATATATATATATATAATTATTATTAATATTTTATATAACCTTTGTAACTATATATTTACATTTATAAATAAAAATTATAAAATATATAAGATTATTATTATTAATTAATTATTTTAATATTATAATAATATAAAATAAATATATACTTGAATAGTATAATAATGCAATAATATAAAATATAAAATGGTAAGAGTAAGTAGAAACTATTTAGTATATAATTATATATAATTAATATATTATATATTTAATATATAAAAATATATTAGTATTATATAATAATATAATAATAATAAATATAATATAATAATAAATATAATATAATATAATAATAAATATAATATAATAATAATAAATATATTATAAAATATAATAAATATATTATAAAATATAATAAATATATTATAAAATATAATAAATATATTATAAAATATAATAAATAAATATATTATAAAATATAATAAATAAATATATTATAAAATATAATAAATAAATATATTATAAAATATAATAAATAAATATATTATAAAATATAATAAATAATATTTTATATATATTATATATATATATATATACATATATATATATATATTATTAATATATGTATATAATCTATATGTATATATTTTTATTACCCGCGGCATTCACCCCCAAGGTGAATGCCGCGGGAGATACTATATATCTTTATATAAATATTTAATATATATATCATTATTATATATTATATAATATATATATATATCTTTATATAAATATTTAATATTAATATTAATATATTATTATTATTATAATATTATATATATAATATATATATAAATATTTAATATTAATATTAATATATCATTATTATTATTATATTATATATATATTGTTATATAAATATTTAATATTAATATATATATATATCATTATTATTATTATATTATATATATTGTTATATAAATATTTAATATTAATATATATATATATATCATTATTATTATTATATAACTAGCCCCGTAGTACTTGTACATTGTAGAAGTACTACGGGGTATATATATATATTTTTATATATATAGATTTATATTTAATATAAATATATATATATATATATATCATTATTATTATTATAATATACTATATATTTATATATATATATATATAATATTAATATATATATATATATAATTATAATTATTAATAATATTATATTATTAAATATTATATAATATATAAATATAATTAATTAAATATAATATTTTATATAATATCTATAATCATTATATTATATATAATTATTACATAATATTATAAATATATGTATATATTATATATATATAAAATAATATATAATATATAAAAATATTATAAATAATACTAAAAATAATAATTAAATATTATTTATATACCCCGGCACTTTAACAGTGTTAAAGTGCCGGGATATATATTTATATATAAATTATAAATATAATCAATTATTAATTATAAAATTAATTATAAAATTAATAATTAATATAAATATACTATAATTAAATACAAATTTATTAAATTATTAATATAAACCTATAATATTTTTATATATAATAATATATATATACCCCGTAGTACTTCTACAATGTAGAAGTACTACGGGGCTAGTTATATATAATATAATATAAAATATATAATATAAAATATATAATATAATAAAAAATATAATATAATATTATATTATATTATATATTTATTTATTTATTTATAAATAATTATTATTAATATTAATAATTATAATAATAATTATTATTTATATAATATATTATTATGAAATATATATATAATTTATATATTAACGAATATATGATTATATATATTATTAATATACATTTGTATATAACTGCCCGGCACATTCACAATGTGAATGTGCCGGACTATATATAATAAATATTATATTATTTTATTAATATTTATTATTATCTATAAATATAATAATATATATATATATATAGTATTAATATTAATATTAATATAAATAATTCTTTATTTATATAAATATTTATATTATTAATATAAATAATTCTTTATTTAGAAATAAATATTTATATTATTATTATATATATATATAAATATAAATAATTCTTAATTTATAAATAAATATTTATATTATTATTATATATATATATATAAATATAAATAATTCTTTATTTAGAAATAAATATTTATATTATTATTATATATATATAAATCCCGGAGTCCTTGTACAATGTACAAGGACTCCGGGTGCTAGTTATTATTGATATATATATATATAATATAATATAATATAATATAATTATTATATATTTATATTAATATAATATAATATAATATTATATATATATATATATATATATTAATTATTAATTAATTATTATTATTATATATATTTATATTAAAATATTAAAATATAGTATATTAGGTTATTTTTTATTTTTTTTTTTATTAATTAAGAGTTTATAATATATATATATCTTTTGATATTTACGTATCTGTTAATATATTTAATAGAATAAAGTTATTTAATTATAAATATAATTATAATATTAATAAGTTAATATAAACACCGGAGTCCTTGTACAATGTACAAGGACTCCGGTAAAGAATATAATTATTATTTTTATATTATATTTATATTACAATAAATATTTTTATAATATTAATATATATATATATATATTACTATTTATATTAATTTTTATATTATATAATTTATTATTTATTATTTATTATTATTATTATTATTTATATTATAATTATTATATTTATTAATAATTTTTAATTATTATAATACTAATAAGTTATATCTTTATTATATTTATTATTTATATAATTATATATATATATATAATATATATATTAGTATATAGGGTGAACACTAAGAATTGAACTTAGACTTAACGTGCCGAAAACGTACATTCTACCATTAAATTATAATCACCTTAATAAAAATAATTAAATAATTAAATAATTAAATAATTAAATAATAAAATAATTAAATAGTTAAATAATTAAATATATAAATATATAAATATAATTATTATAAATATTTATATATATATATAATATTAAATATTATTAAATTATATAGTTAATTATTTTTAATTTTTATATTATTATTATTATTATTATTATTTATATTAATATTATATAAAAATATAATATTAACTATTCTTTTATGGTACTATGTTATGTTTTTATTAATAAATAGGCTTAGATATAATAATGTGTAGTGAGGTTTGGAGTATATTAATATTTAATATTATTTTATTAATAATCCCCGCGTCAGTTACGCATACGTAACTGACGCGGGGATAAATATTTATAATTATTATAATAATTACTTAATATTTATATTAATATTTATATTTATATTTATATTTATATTTATATTATATAATAATTAATAAATTAATTAATAAATTAATAAACTATATTTTATAATAATAATAAACTGTATTTTATAATAATAAACTATTATTTATAATAATAGTAATAATAAAGTTATAAATAATTTATAATAAATAATATAAATTTATATTATAATAAAATAAAATAATTATATTATACTGAATATTATATAAATTATTACTAAATATATAAATAGTACTTTTGGTAAAATATTTTATGTAAACTTATGAATATATAAAGGTTTAGTTTATATAAATATAATATATAAAACCCCTCCACCACCCCCGGAACCCTAGGACATAGGCCCAGGGTTCCGGGGCTATATATAAATATTAATATATATATAATATATTATTATATAATATATTATTACATAATATAATATTACATAATATAATATATTATAATATAACATTAAATATATATATATTATATATATAATATATATAATTATAATATTTATTATAATTATATAAAAGATTTTAAATTATATTTATATATATATATATATATAATAATAATAATAATTATATTAATAATAAATAATAATAATAATAATTATAATAATTATTAATAATAAATAAATAATAATAATTATTATAGTAATATAAATTATTTAAGATTATTATTAAATAATATTTTAAGTATATTGATATATTAAAAATATATAAAATATTAATAAGTAATTAATAATAATTATTATTAAAATAATATTTATATTAATTAATATTAATAATAAATTAAATAAATAATAATTATAATAATAATAATAATAATAATGTTATAATAATTATATATAATAATAATAATAATTATAATTATATATAATAATAATATAAAAAATTAATATTAAAATATGTTATAATAAGAATAATATTTAGTAGTATATATAACTTTAGTTATGGGTATGTAAATAATATAATTATTTCCCGCGTCAGTTACATATAGGTAACTGACGCGGGTACGACAGGGTAAAATAAGGGGGGTAATAAGGGTATATATATATATATATATTTATTAATTTATTACTCTCTCCATGATTTGAACATGGAATATTAATATTAGAAGTATTATGCTTTAACCATTAAGCTAAGAGAGCTTAAATAATATTTTAATATATTTTATATTTATGAGAATAACTGGAATCGAACCACGTATAAATTGCTTAAAAGACAATTGTTTTACCATTAAACAATATTCTCATTATAATATATATATATATATATAATATATATATATTAATATAATATATTAATATAATATTTTATTATAAATAATTAATTTAATTTTATTATATTTTATTTTATTTTATTATATTAATATAATATTAATATAAATAATAATAATAATAATAATAATAATATATAATATATAATAATAAATAACTAGCCCCGTAGTCCTTGTACAATATACAAGGACTACGGGGCATATATAATAAATAATATATATAATAATATATATATAATAATAATATATATACATATAAAATATATATATATATATATATATATAATGTATATTAAAATTTATATAATAATATATATATATAATAATTTATATAATAATATATATATAATAATTTATATAATAAAATATATAATAATATATATATATATATAATAATTTATATATATATAAAATATATAATAATATATATATATATATAATAATTTATATATATATATAAAATATATAATAATATATATATATAATAATTTATATATATAAAATATATAATAATATATATATATAATAAATAATATATATAATAATTTATATAATAATTTATATAATAATTTATATAATAATTTATATAATAATTTATATCCCGCGGCATTAACGCATGCGTTAATGCCGCGGGAATAATCTTTATACTTACATATCTTTATTATACATATTAATATATATATATATATACATATTTATACCTACATATATTTATTATACATATTAATATATATATATATACATATACATATTTATATATCTTTATTATACATATATATATATATATATATACATATCTATATTTATATATCTTTATTATACATATTAATATATATATATATACATATCTATATTTATATATCTTTATTATACATATTAATATATATATATATATATTTATACTTACATATTTATATATATATATTTATACTTACTTACTTACTTACATATATATATATATATATATATATGTTTTTTTTTATTGTAATAATAGTATTACTATTTAATTATAATATGAAGATGGGTTATATAATACCCGGAATCATAGTATTATGATTCCGGGGTTACATATATAATTTAATTATTATTTTTTTTTTATTGAATCGGTTTGATTCGAACAAACAATGACCAAACTCAAATTTTGGTGACTTACCTATTAGTCCACGACTCATAATATATATTATATATATATATAATATATTTATAATATATATATATATATTAGTTAATATTTAATATAATTTATATATTATATATATAATATATGTGTAATTACCGGCAGCCTTAGCCCAAGGCTAAGGCTGCCAGTAAAAAGATAAAGTAATAGTTAATTATTTATAAATTAATATAAACCACAAAGTCCTTATACATTGTACAAAAACCCCCCTAAATTAATTGTATAATTAATTAATTAATTATTTATATATATATAATAATTAATTTTATTCATTTTTTTATAATAATATATTATTAATATATATATATATAATAATAATATTATAATTATATTTAATTAATATATATATATATATATATATTAATATGAAATATATAATATCCCGCGGCATATATATATATATATGCCGCGGATATAACATATATATTAATATTAGATTATTATTATTATTATTATATTTATATAATTATTTTTTATTATTTATATTATATTATATTATATTATATAATATTATATATAATATATAATTATTAATTAATAAATTAATTAATTATTATTTATATTAATATTATATATATTAATTAATATAAAATATAATAAAATATTATATATATAAAATATTTAATAATATTATAAATATATATATAAAATATATATATTAATAATAAAAAAATATATATATATATTAATAAAGAATATATAAATATTATTTTATTTATTTCTTTTTAATTACCCGCGGTATATACGCACACGTATATACCGCGGGGGGTATATATATATCTTAATTACTATATATATATATATATATATATAAATAAATATATACATATATATATTTATATTATAAAATAATATATATATTATATATATATAATATATAAATATAATATAATATTATATATAATAAAATATTATATAATATATAATTAATATAATATAACTATTTATATAATATAACTATTTATATAATATAACTATTTATATAATATAGAGATAATAATAGAAAGTATATCCGCGGTATTACGTATTATATAATACGTAATACCGCGGAATAACTATTAAACATTATTATTATTATTATTATTATTATTATTTATATTATTATATATATTATTATAACATTATTATAACATTATTATTATTATTATGTAAATAGATATATATATATTTATATATATATATATATATATATTAAATGTAAATATTAGGTATTATATATTATTAATAATACCCGTGGCATATACACATGTGTATATGCCACGGGAAGGGTAAGTATATATTTTAATTATTAATTATTAATTATTAATTATTAATTAATTAATATTAATATTAATATATATATATATTTATATATTTATATATTTAAATTATATAATATATAAATTATTATATAATAGTTTATTTTATATGCTATTTAAAGGATTTGAACCTTTATACTGTTATAGCAGTAATACATCTTAAGAGTATCGTGTCTACCAATTCCACCAAAATAGCTATTTCTTATAATAATTCTATTCTATTCCCGCAGCCCTTATAATAAGGGCTGCGGGATATACATATATATATATATATACATTTATATATACCTACATACGTATATACATAAATATACATACATACATAAATATACATATATATACATATAGATATATATATATATAATATATATAATTTAATTATATTATATAATTATATATATATAATTAATTAATTATATATTATTAAATAGTATAATATTATTAATATATTTTTATTAGCCTAAGGGCACATGAGGATAAATGTACTATACAGTATTATAATAATAGAATAATATTATTATAATATTATTATAATATATTTATATATATATATTTATTATATATATAAATTATAATATATATATATATATTTATATATATAAATATTTTTATATTATTATTATAATATATATATATATTTATTTATATATAAATAGTTTTATATTATTATTATTTTATATAACTAGCCCCGTAGTACTTGTACAATGTACAAGTACTACGGGGTATATATATATTTATATATTTTTATATTATTATTATTATTATTATATAATATAATATATATATTAATATATGAATATTCATATATTATTATTATTATATAGTATAGGAAAATACAACATATACCCCGCGGCATATACGTATTCGTATATGCCGCGGGAATTATTTATATTATCTATATTATCTATATTATTTATATTATTTATAATATAATTATAATATATATATAATATTATGATTATTATAATAAATATATAGTATGATATAATATATATATAATATAATTATAAATACACTTTTGGTATATATTATATATATATATATATATTATAGTAATTATTATTATTATTATTATAACTTTTTATTATTATTATAATAATAATATTATTATAGATATTAATATATATATATTAATTAATTAAATAATAAATTATATATTTATATATATATTATTAATATATAAATATCTATACCCCGCGTCTGTTACGAATACGTAACAGACGCGGGGATTATTAATATATTTATTATTTTTATATTATTATTTATATGTATATATATATATATATATATTTATTTATTTATTTATTAATTATTTTATTATATATATATTATTATTTATTATTATTTATTATTATTATAAGATTTTTATTTATCAGATAGGCTAGATTCGAACTAACTAGATCTTTCACCCAAAGAAAGCGCCGGACCCTTTGGCTTCTATCTGTTTATATAAATTTAATAATTATTATTATTATATATATATAATATATAATATATAATATATTATAATTATTATATTTTATTTTTTTATATTTTTTATATATAATATATATATATATATATATATTTAAACTTATTTTAGTAATATCATATGTAACTATATATTATATATATATATATATATCTATTTTATAATTAATAATATATATATATATAGATATATTTGATACTATTATATATTTTAGTGTTTTACCAGGGACCATAGTACTATGTACTATGGTCCTGTATAATTAACCTATATATTTAAGTACCCCCCCCGGGACCATAGTACATAGTACTATGGTCCTGGATTATTAACCTATATTATATATTAGTATTAATTATATATATATATTTATAATTAGATTATTATTATTATATAAATATATATATAATTAATATATTTAATATTTATATTTTTATTTATTTATATAATATAAATATATATATTAAATTATTATATATATAAATAAATAATATATATATATATAAATAGATATATATATATATAATTATTATTATTATTAATATATATATTTATTATTAATTTCATTTATTTATTTATATTAATTAATTAAATAATTTATTTAATTATTTATTTTTATATATATATATATTTAAGATTTTCCTTTATATATATATATATATATATAAATATATATTATAAATATCTATCCCTGTAGTCCTTGTACTATATAGAAGTACTATGGGGTATATTAAAATTATATATATATAATTATTATTATTATTAATTTATATAAATACTTATTCCCGCGGCAGATACGATAGCGTATCTGCCGCGGGATATATATATATATTAATATATTAATATATTTAGATATATATATATATTATTTTTATAAGTATTTTGCAATAATACGATTTGAACGTATATAATTAGGTCATGACCCTAATATGTTAACCAATTACATCATATTACATATTTATATATACATAATAATATATTATATAATTTATTATAATTATTATATTAATACTTATTATTTATTATTTATTAATATTTATATATATATATATATAATTATATTACTATATATATATATATATATTTATATATATATATATATATATTTATAATAATATTAATATATTAATATAATATTAAATTTTATATTAAATATATTAAAAAAAAATAATAAAATATAATAAAATATAATTAAATATATTATTAAATATTATAAAATATAATATATAAAAAAAATATATAATATATAATATTATATATAAAATATATTATATTTGGTACCCGCGGCATATATAAATATATGCCGCGGATATATACCCACTTATATAATTTATACCATATATTATATTTATATAATTATTTAAATAATTATATTAAATAATATAATTTTATATTATTATTATTATAATATTATTATAACATTATTATATATTATTATATATATATAGTTTAATATTAAAAATAATTTATATAATATAGCATTATATATAATAATATTAATATATAATAGTATTATATATTATATATTTAAATATTTATTATATATAAATATTTATTATATTTATAATATAATATTAATATAGTTAATATAATTAAATATATTAAAATATAATAAAATATAATTAAATATAATTAAATATAATACTTAACACGATAATATACTTTAATATATATATATATATTATATCATATATTATATTAATATAATTATATAATAATTAATATATATATATAAATTATATGATATAATTAGTTTATTAATATAATTATATAATAATTAATATATATATATATATAAATTATATGATATAATTAGTTTATTAATATATATATATATATATATTATTAATATATATATTATATAATTAGTTTATTAATATATATATATTATTAATATATATACCCGCGGCATATATACATATGCCGCGGGTAATCAATATCTATATTTATATTATATATTTTTTAATTATTTATATAATATATTCATTATTATACATATATATATATATATATACAATATATATATATATAAATTATTAATATTTATAATATTCTATATTTTATATTATTATATATATATATATATATATTCATATTATTATTTAATAATAATATTATAATATCATTTTATTTATTATTCATTTATATTATATGATATATATATATATATAAATATATAATCTTAATCGGAATTGAACCAATATTATCAACATGAAGAGTTGATGTCATAACCATTAGACCATAAGATCTATTAATAAATTTATTTATTTATTTATAATATATATTTAATAAATTGATAATTATTATAATATAATATTATAATTATATTAATATTTTATTATAATATAATATATTTAACTTTAACATATAATTTTATAATAATTATATATAATATATATATATATAATCATTAATAATAATTATCTTTTCATATAATACCTTTCATCTAGAAATATAGGGTAGTAAGGATGAGAAGTGTATAGAGTATAGAAAAATACTATATTAATATATATATAAATACATATATATATATATAATTATTCTTTTAATAATAATTATAATATATTTATAATATAAATTATATATTAATAATAAAATATAAAGTTATATTAATAATAAATATATAATTATTATATATATATATATATATCTATTAATAATAAAATATAAAGTTATATTAATAATAAATATATAATTAATAATATAAATAATAAGTATGTATTAATAATATTTATATAATTAATAATATAAATAATAAGTATGTATTAATAATATTTATATATCCCGGCACTTACACACTGTGTAAGTGCCGGGCTATTTACTTTTTATAAAATTATTTATTTAATAATATAAAATATATATATATTTATTTATTTATTTATTTATTATTATTATTATTTAATAATATATTATAATAATATTATTATTATAATATATTATATATATATTATATAATTATTAATTATTATGTATATAATATTAAATATATATATATATATATATTTAATAAAAATATAATAATAATATAAAGTAGTTATATAAAAAGTATTTATTATATGAATATTTTTCTTCATATTCTTTACCTTTACCATACCGGCACTATTTCATAGTAATAGTGTCGGGTTATATATATTATAATATATTATATTAGTATATATATATATATATATATATTATTATATAATAATTTATACATATATATAATTTATATATATATATATAAATATATATATGGAGTTAATGAGAATTGAACTCATATCTAATGCATGCAACGCAATTATTCTACCAATTAAAATATAACCCCTTTATATATAGTATTTATATCTTATTTATATATTATTAATAAATTAATATAATTATTATTATTATTATTATTATTAATATATATATATATATTTATATTATTATTATTATTTATTATTATTATTATTATTATTTATTATTATAATTATTATTATTATTTATTATTTATTATTATTATTTAATAATATATTATTATATATATATAAATAAATGTTAATATATAATATATGTATATATAAATATATATATATTGATAATTAATTAATTAATTAATTAATTAATTAATTAATTAATTAATTATAATAAAGATTAAATAAAATTAATAATATTATTTAGAATATAGTTAAAATATAACGTCTTCAATAGGAATTGAACCTATGTATTCTCATTAACAGTGAGATGCTTTAACCACTAAGCCATAAAGACTATAAAGTATATATATATATATAATATATATATTTAATAAGAATAAGATTTTAATACCCGCGGCATTTACATAATGTAAATGCCGCGGGTATCATATATTATACTTATTCTTTATTATTTTATATATATATATATTCACTATTTAGATATATATATATATATAGATCTATATATTAATAAATTTATAATTACATTAATTAATATATATATATATATATATATATTATAAAATATTATTAAATATATATTAATATAATTTATTATTATTAAATAAATATTAATATATTAATAATAAATATTAATATAATAGATTTATATAATTATTTTATTATTTATATTGATATAACTATTTAGTATTAATATAGAGTAATATATATATATATCATTAATATATATATATCCACTTCCTGTACGCGTCAGTTACGCATGCGTAACTGACGCGGTATAATTAAATATTTTATTATATTATTATTATTATTATTATTATTATATATAATAATAATAATATATATATATATATATTATTATTATATTATTAATATATATATATATATATATATATAGAATTTTATTAATAGATATTAATATATATGAAGGGAATAGGAATTGAACCTATGAAGGAGTATATCCATTGAGTTTACAGCTCAACTCCAAATACCAACATTGGAGATCCCTCCTATTTATTATATATATATATATATATATAATTTTTATTATATACATTATATATATTATATATATATATTATATACATTATATATATATATTATATACATTATATAATAAATATATATTATATACATTATATAATAAATATATATTATATTATATACATTATATAATAAATATATATTATATTATATACATTATATATATATTATATTATATACATTATATAATAAATATATATTATATTATATACATTATATATATATTATATTAGATATACATTATATATATATATATTATATTTTATATATTATATATATTTATATTATATATATATTATATATATATATATTATATAACAAATATTATAGATTATACCCGCGGCTTATACGATATCGTATAAGCCGCGGGCAATATATAATAGTATTTACACTACTATTTATTAATTTATTATACTACTATTTATATAATTATTTATATAATATTTTATATAATTATTTATATTATTATTTATAAATTTATATTATTATTTATAAATTATTTATATAATTATTTATATATTTATATTATTATTTATATTATTATTTATATTATTATTATTATTATAATATTTATATATATATATTATATTAATATAATATTATATTATTAATAATTTATATAAATATATTATATATTAGATATCTATATATAGTGATATACCGGGACTTTTACAAAGTAAAAGTCCCGGTATATCTTAATTATTAAATTATATTATTATTTAATAAATTATATATATATATATAATTATTTATATTATATTATATTATATATATATATAATAATATTATTATTATTATTAATATATTTATTATATTTATTATTATTATTATTATTATATATATATATATATATATATATATTTATATATATATTATTAATAAAGTATATATTATTAATAAAATATACATTATTAATATATATATACTCCCCCCCCCCGTAGTCCTTGTACAATGTACAAGGACTACGGGGCTAATTATTAATATATTATTATATATTATTATATTAATATTTATTAAATACTAATAATATAATATATATATAACTTTATATAATATATAATAAAATAAAAAATAATAATAAAAAAATATATTTATAATTATAATTATAATTATAATTATTATTATAATTATTATTATTATTTATTATTATTAATATAATTATTATTTATTATTATTAATATAATTATTACAGAATATATATATATATATATGAATTTATATGTTATATATATAATAAATATATAATAGTTTATTATATAATTTATAAAATATATATATTATTATTATATTATATTATATTATATTATATTATTATTAAAATTATTATTTTCTTATAATTAAACTCTAAATAAATAATATATAAATAAATAAAATAAATAAAATAAGATTATAATTATATAAAAATAATATAATATTTATATTATTCCCGCGTCAGTTATGTATACATAACTGACGCGGGGTATATATATATATATCTATATATATATAAATATTAGTAAGGATAATATATAAAAATATAATCTTTACTATTTATTAATAATAATTATAATAAATATAAATTTTTAATTTTATAATATTATATTATATATTATATATATATATATAGATATTATATTATTATATATTATATATTATATGTTATATATATATTATATATTATATGTTACATTAGAGAGTTGAACTCTAAACCTTTCGATTACAAAACGAATGCTCTACCAATTGAGCTAATATAACTTTATTATATAATTAATATAATAATTTTATTAATAAATTAATTTATTTATATTATATTATTTATTTATTTATTTATTTATTTATTTATTAATAATTTATAATTAATATTTATATTTATTATAATAACTTATTATTTAGAGTTATAAATATTATACTTATAATAATATATATATATATATATATATACTATAATCAATAGAGTATATTAATATATTAACTTGGTAGTTAATATATATATATATATATATTATATTATAATAATTATATGTACTATTATTATAAATATTATAT